ATTGAAAAAGACCGAAGTCGTGGTATTTTTTTCACTCAAGATTGGGTCTCTATGCCAGGTGTTTTGCCCGTAGCTTCCGGTGGTATTCACGTTTGGCATATGCCTGCCTTGACCGAGATCTTTGGGGATGATTCTGTACTACAGTTCGGTGGAGGAACTTTAGGACACCCTTGGGGAAATGCACCTGGTGCAGTAGCCAATCGGGTAGCTTTAGAAGCGTGTGTACAAGCTCGTAATGAGGGACGTGATCTTGCTCGCGAAAGTACTCAAATTATCCGTGAAGCTTGTAAATGGAGCCCTGAGCTAGCCGCTGCTTGTGAAGTATGGAAGGAAATCAAATTTGATTTCGAACCGGTAGATAAGCTAGATGTTAAAAAAGACTAAGTAAAAATAGAAATAAGCTAGATAAAGGTAAGCGCGCGCGATTCAGTAATTCCCGTTCGTTCCCCTAATTGCAATTTAACTCGGCTCAATCTTTTACTAAAAAAAAGGATTGAGCCGAATAAAGAATTAGTATCCTATGCTATGTATTTGCATACATATATCATATCAATATGTACAAACCTGACCTATAGGTATAAGATCAAAATAGAAGATCGGGTCTAAGACTAAATAACTCAATACTTCTATTGTTTTTTGTCGGATCCATAATTAATCCTAGGGATCCCGGGGATTGGTGGATCATTTTCTATCCCCTTAGTTTCAGGTCGTAGATCAAGCCAAGGGAAGGGAAGGGTCACGACGGAATTGAATTCCTTCTACCACACTCTGTTGTATATTGTCCCTTTCGTTCCATATTGCAAGAGAAACTTCTTGTTTGATTCTACGAAATTATATGAAAACGTATTCTTCATACGAGGAAATAAATATTTCTTTTTCAGTCATTGAGAACTTTTACACGACATGGGAGAAACCTCTCTTTCTTTTTAGAATTGATGAAAAAAAAGTGACATCATATCTATTGATACCCTGGATTTATACAAAAGTTCAATACTCACTCATTATTAGTTAATCATACTAATGATCGGATCCATATGCTTATTCCGATAGGAAATGAAAAAGTAACATGATTATTTGTCAAATGGCTATTCATCTATTATATTTTTCAATAGGGGGCAGGAAGGTTCCACGGAAAAATGGTGGTTCAATTCGATGTTGTCTAATGGGGAGTTAGAACACGGGCGTGGGCTAAGTAAATCAATGGATAGTCTTGGTGCTCTTGGAAATACCTTCGGAAGTGAAGACCCCACCACTCTAAATGATACAATACAGATAAAAAAATTCCTTGTTAGAGTGATAGTGTCAGTTATAGTTTCAGTAATAGTGATTCTAAGTGGTCATGACAGTCACAGTTCTAGTATAACAACCGACGGTAATGGAACTGATTTTCATAATCTAAGAGCAAGATAGAATAATTTTGATAAATACAGATTATAAAGAAGAAAAGAAGATAAGGACGCGAGAAAAAAAATAATAAAATGGATTATTATACATATTTGTATAGAAAGATGAATGGGTACACTTAATTTAGTTCTACATTCCTTGCACTTATTAAGTACTTATATTACTTATAATAGATATACTTATGATAAGATATCCTTGTAACAGGGACAAATATTAAACCGAGGCACCTTTTTTATGACAGATCTCAACTTACCCTCTATTTTTGTGCCTTTAGTAGGCCTAGTCTTTCCAGCAATTGCAATGGCTTCTTTATTTCTTCATGTTCAAAAAAACAAGATTGTCTAAATCCGATGGATGGGACTTAATCTCATCAAATTTTTTCAACACCTCTGGACTTAGATCATAATACGGATATCCGTTTAGTGGAATACGGTATGACAACATGCAGCCCCTTCCGAAAAGAGCTGTTATGCATGTGGATACATAGTATCTGTATAAATGCATGTCTGTTCGAGTATAGTTGTTTAAAAAAGGATCGGCGATTATTTTAATTAAATAGAAAGTCAATGTGTCTAATCAATTTGATGACTTACCCCTAACGTTTCACATCAGAATAGTGCTAGTTGATGGGAGTTACTTCGGGAGCAATAAAATAAAGTAAAGTCAAATTCATTTGGGTTATTCTCTCAATTCCAATGGAATGCAACTGGGTCTAGTATGAACTGGCGATCAGAACATATATGGATAGAATTTATAACGGGGTCTCGAAAAACAAGTAATTTTGGCTGGGCCTGTATCCTTTTTTTAGGTTCACTAGGATTCTTAGTGGTTGGAGCTTCCAGTTATCTTGGTAGGAATCTGATATCTGTATTCCCATCTCAGCAAATAGTTTTTTTTCCACAAGGGATCGTGATGTCTTTCTATGGGATTGCAGGACTGTTCATTAGCTCCTATTTGTGGTGCACTGTTTCGTGGAATGTAGGTAGTGGTTATGATCGATTCGATAGAAAAGAAGGAATAGTGTGTATTTTTCGTTGGGGATTTCCTGGAATAAATCGTCGCATTTTCCTTCGATTCTTTATAAGAGATATCCAGTCTATTAGAATAGAAGTTAAAGAGGGTCTTTATTCTCGTCGTGTCCTTTATATGGAAATCAGAGGTCAGGGAGCGATTCCCTTGACTCGTACTGATGAGAATTTGACTCCACGAGAAATTGAACAAAAAGCAGCTGATTCGGCCTATTTCTTGCGTGTCCCAATCGAGGTATTTTGAAATGAACTTTCGTCACAATGAGGCAAGGAATTATTCATTTTTTTTTTATCCTTTCTTTTTTCCTTGATGATCAAAAGATTTCATTTCTCATATTTTGTTTTGTCGCCTATTTCGGGTTTCATCATCAATATTTTTCAGAAATATTACCTCATTATTCCCGGGTTGTGATTAGCCAGCCAAACTTTTCAAAATAATTTATTGAGATTGATCCAGGGGGAGTTGAGCTCTTTCGTCTCAAAATACGAATAATGTTCATTACTTCACGCGGTTTTTCGGACATTCATCGAAAGGAACAGATGAAGATGCCAATCGGTTCGAATTCGCTGAGGTATCTGGGAACAGAACAATATTTACTTTTTTCTTCATTCGAAACGAACCCAGATTCCATTTCTATATTCCTTTTAGATCCAATTACACAAAATAGGGAATAGATCCATAGGTTCCATACCTTGTTATAGAACTGATGCTTCATAGAAATATCAGATAGAGTCGGCGAATGAGGCGGGTTAATTAACAATTCACAGATGAAAAGTGCCAAAAAAGAAAGGATTTACTCCCCTCCCATATCTTGCATCTATAGTATTTTTGCCCTGGTGGGTCTCTCTATCATTTAATAAGAGTCTGGAACCTTGGGTTACCAATTGGTGGAATACCAGACAATCTGAAACCTTTTTGAATGATATTCAAGAGAGGAACGTTCTAGAAAGATTCATCGAATTAGAAGAACTATTCCTGTTGGACGAAATGCTAAAGGAGAACCCGGAGACACATATGAAAAATCTTCGTATAGGAATCCACAACGAAACGATCCAATTGGTCAAAACAGACAATGAGTATCATCTCCATACCATTTTGCATTTCTCGACAAATCTAATCTGTTTCGCTATTCTAAGTGGTTATTCTATTCTGGGTAATGAAGAACTTGTCATTCTTAATTCTTGGGTTCAGGAATTTCTTTCTAACTTAAGCGACACAATAAAAGCTTTTTCGATTCTTTTAGTTACTGATTTATGGATTGGATTCCATTCACCCCACGGTTGGGAACTAATGATTGGTTCGGTCTACAATGATTTTGGATTAGCTCATAACGAACAAATTATATCTGGGCTTGTTTCCACTTTTCCAGTTATTCTAGATACGATTGTGAAATATTGGATCTTCCATTATTTAAATCGTGTCTCTCCTTCACTTGTAGTGATTTATCATTCAATGAATGACTGAAGAACGGATCTCCTGATATTAATCAAGTCAGAATGTTTCTTCATACATAAGGATCTTACTTACTTTTTATACTTCTACCCTTCAAAGGATTCATCCTATATTCCAGTACAATAGCAGAATCGTGGATAGGAAACTAGACTAGCTACCTACCTAATTTATTGTAGAAATTCCGGGATCAATGATTGGACCATGCAAAATCGAAATACCTTTTCTTGGGTAAAGGAACAGATGACTCGATTCATTTCAGTATCGATCATGATATATGTAATAACTCGGACATCTATTGCAAATGCATATCCCATTTTTGCACAACAGGGTTATGAAAATCCACGAGAAGCAACTGGACGCATTGTATGTGCTAATTGCCATTTGGCGAATAAGCCCGTGGATATTGAAGTTCCACAAGCCGTGCTTCCTGATACTGTATTTGAAGCAGTTGTTAGAATCCCTTATGATAAGCAACTGAAACAAGTTCTTGCTAATGGTAAAAAGGGGTCTTTGAATGTAGGGGCTGTTCTTATTTTACCCGAGGGATTTGAATTAGCCCCCCCCGATCGTATTTCTCCAGAAATGAAAGAAAAGATGGGGAATCCGGCTTTTCAGAGTTATCGCCCTACTAAAAAAAATATTATTGTGATAGGTCCTGTTCCGGGTCAGAAATATAGTGAAATCGTCTTTCCTATTCTTTCCCCCGACCCTGCTACAAAGAAAGACGTTCACTTCTTAAAATATCCCATATATGTGGGCGGGAACAGGGGAAGGGGTCAGATTTATCCCGATGGGAGCAAGAGTAACAATACAGTCTATAATGCTACAGCCGCTGGTGTAGTAAGCAGAATCTTACGTAAGGAAAAGGGGGGCTATGAAATAACCATAGCTGATGCATCGGATGGACATCAAGTGGTTGATATTATACCTCCAGGACCAGAACTTCTTGTTTCGGAGGGTGAATCCATTAAGCTTGATCAACCATTAACGAGTAATCCCAATGTGGGCGGATTCGGGCAGGGCGATGCAGAAATAGTACTTCAAGATCCATTACGCGTCCAAGGTCTTTTGTTCTTCTTGGCATCTGTTATTTTGGCACAAATCTTTTTGGTTCT